AAATTAATGAAGATAAAAATTTATATGATTTATTCTATCAAAATAATCCTTTTTTTCAGGCACATCATTAAAATTTAATAATTAATTTGTATAAAAACATTATGTCTGATTTAAGTAATAAATTGTAAATTTATTTAAGAAATTATTATTTCTAATGTTAATTAAGTTTTTAGAAAAAATTATTAATTAATTATATTTGATAATAATTTTATCACTTAAAATTTCAAAAATTTTTATGCATAAATTTAACATTAAAATATAATAAATATGAATAAAAATATGAATAATAATTAAAAATTTACTAATTAAAATTTATTAAATCGTGTAATAATTAATTAAATTAATTTCAAAACGATTTTTTAATTTTTAAAAGTAAAATTTAATTTTTAAAAGAAAAATTTAATTTTTAAAAGAAAAATTTAATTTTTAAAAGAAAAATTTAATTTTTAAAAGAAAAATTTAATTTTTAAAAGTAAAATTTAATTTTTAAAAGTAAAATTTAATTTTTAAAAGTAAAATTTAATTTTTAAAAGTAAAATTTAATTTTTAAAAGAAAAATTTAATTTTTAAAAGTAAAATTTAATTTTTAAAAGAAAAATTTAATTTTTAAAAGAAAAATTTAATTTTTAAAAGAAAAATTTAATTTTTATTTTTAAAAATTTACTAATTAAAATTTATTAAATCGTGTAATAATTAATTAAATTAATTTCAAAACGATTTTTTAATTTTTAAAAGAAAAATTTAATTTTAATTTTTAAAAATTTACTAATTAAAATTTATTAAATCGTGTAATAATTAATTAAATTAATTTCAAAACGATTTTTTAATTTTTAAAAGAAAAATTTAATTTTTATTTTTAAAAATTTACTAATTAAAATTTATTAAATCGTGTAATAATTAATTAAATTAATTTCAAAACGATTTTTTAATTTTTAAAAGAAAAATTTAATTTTTATTTTTAAAAATTTACTAATTAAAATTTATTAAATCGTGTAATAATTAATTAAATTAATTTCAAAACGATTTTTTAATTTTTAAAAGAAAAATTTAATTTTTATAAATAAAAGCTTCATAACTAATATTAAAATTTATTAAATATTAAAAATTATTTACTAATTAAAATTTATTAAATCGTGTAATAATTAATTAAATTAATTTCAAAACGATTTTTTAATTTTTAAAAGAAAAATTTAATTTTAATTTTTAAAAATTTACTAATTAAAATTTATTAAATCGTGTAATAATTAATTAATTAAATTAATTTCAAAACGATTTTTTTAATTTTTAAAAGAAAAATTTAATTTTTATAAATAAAAGCTTCATAACTAATATTAAAATTTATTAAATATTAAAAATTATTTACTAATTAAAATTTATTAAATCGTGTAATAATTAATTAAATTAATTTCAAAACGATTTTTTTAATTTTTAAAAGAAAAATTTAATTTTTATAAATAAAAGCTTCATAACTAATATTAAAATTTATTAAATATTAAAAATTTATTAATTAATTTTAAAAGTTTAAAATTAATTAATAAATTTTTGATTATTATAAAAAAATGTTTAGTCTTAGACATTTTATTTTTAAAAATAAAATTTAATTTTATTTATGAAAATTAATTTTTTTTAAAATTTTTTTTGTATTTTTAAATTTTTTTAATTTTTAAAATTTTTTATTTTAAAAAAAATTACAAATAATAATTATTTTATTTTTTATTTTTAAAAATAAAATAATTTTTCTTTGTAAAAATACTAATTTTGGCATTTTGGGACTAAGTTTTTATTTTTATGAGTAAAATTGTAAATTTTTAAATTAAGCAAAATAATTTTTAAACAAAAATTGATAAATTTTAAAATTTTTTTTGAATTTATAAATTTTTTTTTTTTCAAAAAATCAGATCGAATTTGAGTGAAAAAAAAATTATGTAAAAAAAAAAAATTTTTTTCGAAAAAAAAATTTTTGAAAAAATTTGGGTTTAAAGAGTTTGAGAGAAAAAAAAAAATTATTTTTTGAAAAAAAATCGGTTTTTTTCGAAAAAATTTGATTTTTTTCGAATTTTTCGGAAAAAAATTGAAATTTTATAAAGAAGTTGAATGAAAAAAAAAAATTAAAAATTAAAAGTTGATTTTTGGATCAAAATTCGGTATTTTCGAAAGTTTTGGGCAATTTTTTCATTTCACATATCTATATATACACAAATATTTAATATAGAATAAAATATTATAGATACAATATAAATTACATATAAATAAATGGAATAATTATAAATTAATAAATACCTAATAATTAACTATTTATCATTAAATTGATTTATATATAGATTAATTAATCGGATATCATTGCTTAGGTCTAAAAAAAAAAACTATGAATTAAAAAAAATATATTTTAATAATATCATAATATAAATGTTTAATAACTTATAAATCTGATATTATTCATTGAAATATATGTATTAAATAAATAGTTACTGTATAAATCATTAATATATTAATATAATATATTTATTTATATATATGATTATATAATTATAATTATAATTATTTAAAAATTAATATTTAATATTTTATAAAATTATTATTTTTACATTATAATATATGTATTAATTAATAAATTATTATATTAATTTATATATTAATATATTATATTTATTTATATATATATATTATAATGTAATAATAAATTTATTATATATTTATGTATATATATATAAATTATAATAATTATTATATAATAATAAATTTATTATATATTAAATATTATTTATATTTATATTTATATTTATATTTATATTTATATTTATATTTATATATATATTTATGATGGAAACAAAAATTTATTCTTTGTAAAATACCTAAATTAACCTTATTAGAAAGAGAAATAAAAATTTATTCTTTGTAAAATACTTCAATTAACTTAATTAGAAAGAAAAATAAAAATTAATTTTAGATATAATAGTTTTGGGTATTAAAAAAAAAATAAAAATTTAATTTTGGATTAAATTTTGGACATTAAAAAAAAAAATAAAAATTTAATTTTAGATTAAGTTTTGGACATTAAAAAAAAAGAAAATAAAAATTTAATTTTTGTTTGAAAATTAATGGTTGAATAAAAATTATATATTAAATTAATTTAAATATGATAGGATTAAAATTAATGTTTAAAATTAATTAAGAAATGTGAGTTCTCTTTAGTTTGTAATATAATAATTGAAAAAATTAGTGCGAGCCTTAGCGGTTAAACTATTAATTAAAATTAATTTTTATTATTGGTAATATTAATGATAAGTTATTGTTGTTAAATTAAATTTATTATTAAATGGTGAAATATTATAGTTATTTATTTTAATAATTAAATTTTATTATATTAAAATAATTTATATAATAAACTAGGATTAGATACCCTATTATAATAAATATAAAAAATATGAATATTTGAATAGAATATTAAATGTTAAAACATTAAATTTATAAGATTTGGCGGTATTTTAAAAAATTAGAGGAATCTGTAAATTGTTGATTGATAATCCACGATAAGAATTACTTATTTATAATTATTTATGTTTGTAAAATACTTCAATTAACTTAATTAGAAAGAGAAATAAAAATTTATTCTTTGTAAAATACTTCAATTAACTTAATTAGAAAGAGAAATAAAAATTTATTCTTTGTAAAATACTTCAATTAACTTAATTAGAAAGAGAAATAAAAATTTATTCTAAATTACATAGTTTTAGACATTAAAAAAATAAAAATAAAAATTTAATTTAAAGTGTTATAGATTTGGGTATTGAAAAAATAAAAATAAAAATTTAATTTTTGTTTTAAAATTAATGGTAAAATAAAAATTATATATAAAATTAATTTAGATATAGAAGAATTAAAATTAATGTTTAAAATTAATAAAGGAATGAAAGTTTTTTTAGTTTATAATTTAATAATTGAAAAAATTAGTGCCAGCCTTAGCGGTTAAACTATTAATTAAAATTAATTTTAATTATTATTAATATTAATTATAATTTATTATTGTTAAATTAAATTATTATTAAATGGTGGAATATTATAATTATTTATTTTGATAATTGAATTTTATTATATTAAAATAATTTATATAATAAACTAGGATTAGATACCCTATTATAATAAATATAAAAAATATAAATATTTAAATAGAATATTAAATGTTATAACATTAAATTTATAAGATTTGGCGGTATTTTAAAAAATTAGAGGAATCTGTGAATTATTAATTGATAATCCACGATAAGAAATACTTATTTAATATTATTTATGTATTGCTGTTTTAAAAATTTTATTAAGTAATAATTTAATTTTTAAAAATTTAAAATAATTCAAGTCAAAATATAGTTTAAATAAGAAAATTATGGATTACTATTATTAAAAATAAGATAATTTAATTTAATTTAAATTTGAATAAGGATTTAATAGTAAATTTAATAAATTAATTAAATTGAAGTTAGAAGTAAAATGTGTACAAATTGCCCGTCACTTTCAATGAAATGAAATAAGTCGTAACATAGTTTAAATACTGGAAAGTGTTTATAGATAAATAAGTTTTAGTTTATAAAAAAATATTTTATTTACAATAAAAAGAATAATATAATTATTTATTAAAACTTTATATTTAGATTTTAAATAAAAATTTTTATATAAATAATTTATTTTAATTGAGAATTAATTTAATAATTAATTAAGTTTGTTTAAGAATTTAATTGTTGAAGTAAAAATTTTAAAAATAATTTTTTTGAATAATAAAGTGAGTAATGAAAATGAAATTTTAAAAAAATAAGAAAGTAAATTTAATTAATTATACCTTTTGTATCAGGGGTAATTAATAATAATATTTAAATATAAATATATCTCGAATTTAAAAGATTTAATTAAAAATTTTAAGTTACTGTTAAATTATTATTATTAATTTTTAATTGGAAATGAAATGTTAATCGATTTTAAATATATCTAGTTTTTTTAGAATTGAATTTAATTCAGCTTTAAAAATTGAATTTATTTTTATTTGGATAAAAATTAAATTTTTATTTTAAAGTAATTATATTCGGGATAAATTGAGTATAATAATTATAAATTTTTGTAATTTAATTTTATAAGTGGTAATAAAATTATATTTCTTTAAAAAAAATGTTAAAATTTATATTAAAAAAAATTGTTGTTTAAAATTTATTGTTAAATTTTAATTATTTATAAAAAAATTAATGATTAATTATAATTTATAAATTATAATGATTATATTAGTAATAAGAATTTGTTTAATTAGTTAAAAATTTATTAAGTTAATTTAAGGAATTTGGCAAATAATAATTTATAAAGTAATTTATGTATATTTACCTGTTTATCAAAAACATGTCTTGTTGAAATTTGAATAATAAGTCAATTCTGCCCATTGAAAAAAATTAAAAGGCTGCAGTATATTGACTGTACAAAGGTAGCAAAATCAATAGTTTTTTAATTGAAAACTTGAATGAAAGAATTCATAAAATATAAGCTGTCTCAAATTAATATAAATGAATTTAAATTTAAAGTTAAAATGCTTTAATAAATTTATTAGACGATAAGACCCTAAGAATTTAATAATATTTTTTATTAATTTAATAATGTAAATTTAATTTATATAAAAAATATTAGTTTATTGGGAGGGTAATTAAAAATATTAAACTTTAATTTTTAAAAGAACATAGATAATTGAATTTTTAAAGATAATTATTATAATTATGAGAATTAATTACCTTAGGGATAACAGCGTAATAATTTTGGAAAGTTCATATTGATAAAATTGATTGCGACCTCGATGTTGAATTAAAATAAAAATTAAGTGTAGAAGCTTAAAATTTTAGTCTGTTCGACTATTAAAATTTTACATGATTTGAGTTCAGATCGGTGTGAGCCAGATCGGATTTTATCTATAATTAAAGATTATTTTATTGTACGAAAGGACTTAAAATAAGAAATATTTTTTGAATAAATTGAATTTAATTAATTATTTAAATATTATTTAATTTTTTAAATAATGATTTTAATTAATATTTTATTTTTATTATTAAGTTATTTAATTATATTAGTTGGTATTTTAGTTGGAGTAGCTTTTTTAGTATTATTAGAACGAAAATTTTTGGGTTATGTTCAAGATCGAAAAGGTCCGAATAAAGTTTTTTTTTTAGGAATTTTTCAGCCTTTTAGTGATGCTATTAAATTATTTATTAAGGAAAATATTAAATTGATAAAAGTAAATTTATTTTTTTATTTAGTTAGGCCAATATTTGGTTTTATTATAGTTATAGTTTTAATTCTTGGTTTACCTTTAGATATTAATATTTATTCTATAAATTTATTTTTATTATATTTGATAAGATGTTTAAGAATTGGGGTTTATATTATTTTAATAAGAAGATGATCTTCTAATTCAAATTATTCAATATTAGGGGGGATTCGATCACTTTCTCAATCTTTATCTTATGAAGTTTCTATATTTTTAATTTTTTTTATTATATTTAATTATGTAGAGAGATTTCAATTAATTGAATTTATAAAATTTCAAAAAAGATTAAGTTTTTGATTTGTAAATTTAATTATTTTTTTAATTTTATTTATTAGAATAATTGCTGAGTTAAATCGTATACCATTTGATTTTATTGAAGGAGAATCTGAATTAGTTTCAGGATTTAATGTTGAATATATAAGTGTTAGATTTACTTTTATTTTTTTAGCTGAGTATATAATAATTTTATTAATGATAGAATATTTTGTTATAATATTTTTTGGTTATTCAATATATTTTATTAAAAATATTTTTTATGTTTTGTTTTTTAGATTAATAATTATTTTAATTCGAGGGGTTTTACCACGATTACGTTATGATAATTTAATGTATTTTTGTTGATATTATATTTTATCTATTTCTATAAAAATTTTGTTATTTATATTAATTTTTAAAATTTATTTATTTAAAATATTTTAAGATATTTATTAAAATTATTTTGGCAGAAAAGTGCATTAAATTTAGAATTTAAAAATATAATTATTATTGAATTTTATAAATAATATTTATATTTTTATATATATAATTATTATTATGCGTATAAAAATTTAATGTAAAGAAAATAAGTTAAGTTAATAGAAAATTAATTTTATTTCTAATTTATATTTTCAAAATATATGCTTTAAGCTTATTAACTATATTAATTATAAAAATTATTTTTTATATAAGATGATAATTCAAAATTTATTAATTCTATTATTTGTTATAAAATAAAAGAAGTAAAAAATTGCATAAAATTGGGTTAGTTCAATATAAGGTGTTTTGATTTCTTGTCTTCCTAATCAGGTTAATATAATAAATGTTGAAAATAATATTCAAAAATATAATTTATTAAATATGTTAAAATTTATTTTAAAAATTTTTGGGTTAGATAGGAATGGTAATAATATTAAAATTAAAATAGATATAATTAAAGCAATAACTCCTCCTAATTTATTAGGAATTGCTCGTAAAATTGCGTATGCAAATAAAAAATATCATTCAGGTTTAATATGAATTGGAGTAATTATGGGGTTGGCTTTAATAAAGTTATCAGGATCACCTAATATATAAGGATTTTGGAGAGTTAAAATAATTATAGAAATTATTAAAATAATAAATGTAATTAAATCTTTAATTAAGAAAAATTTATGGAATAAAATTTTATTTAAATTTCTATTTAATCCTAAAGGATTAGTTGATCCTGTTTTATGAAGAAATATAAGATGAATAATTACTAAGAATAAGATAATAAAGGGTATAATGAAGTGAAGAGAATAAAAACGATTGAGAGTTGGTGAATTAACTGAAAATCCTCCTCAAATTCATTCAACTAGATTAGTTCCAATATATGGGATTGCAGATAGTAAATTTGTAATAACTGTAGCTCCTCAAAATGATATTTGTCCTCAAGGTAACACATATCCTAGAAATGCTGTTATTATGGTTAGTAAAAAAATTGTTACACCAATTAATCATGTTTCAGTTAAATTAAAAGATTGGTAATAAATATTTCGTCCAATATGTATATAAAGACAGATAAAAAATATGGATGCTCCATTTATATGTAAAATTCGTATAATTCATCCATAATTTATATCTTGTATAATATTAATAATTCTATTGAAAGCTTCATTAGTTGATGGACAGTAATGTATAGATAAAAAGATTCCTGTGATTAATTGAATTATTAAGCATAAGCCTAATAAAGATCCAATATTTCATCATATATTAATATTAATAGGTGTAGGTAATTGAATAAATGATTTATAAATTAATTTAAATATTATATTGTTAATAATAGATTTTTTCATTATATTAATTTATATATATATATATATATATATATATATATATATATATATATATATATATATATATTAATATATAAATTATTTATTAGATTTTCGTAAAGGTTTATTATTTAATAAACAAATTTTTGTGATTAAAATTAGTATTAATAATAATAAAATAATTAGTATAATGGAAAATAAAAAATTAGGGAAATCTAATAATTTATTAATATTTAATATGTCTCTATAATTTAAATTATTATTATTAAATGAAATTTTGATTGAGTTTGAATTAGTTTTATTAAAAAATATTTTTAATAAGTAAAATATAGAGAGTCTAAATAAGAAAAATAATTTTTTTTTAAAAATTGATGATTCAATTTCATTAGAAATTAATCTTATAAATATAAGAAATAAAATTATTAATCCTCCAATTATTATTAAAAAAATTAAAAATGAGTAGATTGATTTTATTATTAAATTTGTTAATAATATACAAGTAAAAAATGTATATAAAATTAAAAGAATTATAATGATAATGATTGATAAATTAATAGATATTAATAAATAAATAATAATTATAACTATTATTATTCAAATTATAAAAGTTAATAAGTTAGTTTTATTCATTAAATGATTATTTAAAAAATTTTATTATATTGTTTAAAAATTATTTATTATATATATATATATATATAACAAAATATAGTTTAAATTAAAATATTAATTTTGGAGATTAAAGATATATATATGTATTATATTTTTTTGAAGCTTTAAAATTAATAAAATTTAATTTAAATTTACAAAATTTATGTTTTAGATAAACTATAAAGCTTTAAAAATAAGTTTTAAATTTATTTATATATATATATATATTATTGTAGTTTATTTTTAATATAATGATAATATTTATTTTATTTATTTTGAGGCTAATATTATTAGTTAAATTTTTTAATCATTTATTAATAATTTTATTGTCAATTGAGTATTTAGTAGTTACAAATTTATTAAATATTTATTATAATATATATTTTATAGATTATTATTTATTAATTTTTATAGTTATATTTGTAATTGAGGGGGTTCTTAGAATTACTTTAATAATTATAATAATTCGTTTTTATGGAAATGATTATATAGAAAATTTAACATTAATTTTATGATAAAATTTTTATTTTTATTAATTTTTAGAATAGGTTTATTTTTATTTGAGAATAAATTAAATAAAATAATTATTTATTTTTTTATATTATTTTTTATGATATTTTTGAATATTTATTCTACAAATTTATTAATTGGTGGGATAAATTTATTTTATATAGATTTATATTCTTTTTATTTAATTTTATTAAGGTTATGAATTGTAGGATGTTTAATAATAATAAATTTAAATAATTTTATTAAATTTTTAATTTTTATAATAATAGTTATTTTATTTTTGAGATTTTTAACTGTTAATTTAGTGATGTTTTATTTAATGTTTGAAATAAGTTTATTACCAATTTTTTTTATAATTATATACGGTGGGTATACATTGGAACGATTTGAGGCTATGATATATATATTAATATATACAGTTATTTCTTCGATACCTTTTTTATGGATAATGATTAAAGTATTTATAACTTATAAAAGGTTAATAATAATTTTTATAATATATAAAATAATTCAGTTAAATTCATTTTTATATTTGATTTTTATTTTAACATTTATAATTAAAATACCAATTTTTTTATTTCATATTTGGTTACCTAAAGCTCATGTTGAAGCTCCGGTTTATGGTTCAATAATTTTGGCTGGTATTTTATTAAAATTAGGAAGATATGGTATTCTACGTTTTTCTCAAATTTTATATTTAGATGTTATTAAAATTAATCATTATTTAATTTCATTGAGAATTATTGGTGGTGTTATTATTAGATTAGTATGTTTAATTCAAATTGATTTAAAAATATTAGTTGCTTATTCATCAGTTGTTCATATAGGAATTTTAATAGGTGGAATAATAACTTTAATAAAATCTGGATTTTTAGGTGGTTTATTAATAATATTGGCTCATGGATTATGTTCTTCAGGTTTATTTTATTTAGTAAATTTAAATTATGAATGTATGGGGAGACGTTTAATATATATTAATAAAGGTTCTTTATCAGTTAATTCTTCATTAGGTTTATTTTGATTTTTATTATGCTCATCAAATTTGTCAGCTCCTGTAAGTTTAAATTTAATTAGAGAATTATTTTTATTAATAAGATTAATTTGTTGAAATTTAAAATTAATATTAATTATAATATTATTATGTTTTTTTAGAGCAGTTTATTCTTTATATTTATTTAGATTTAGACAACATGGAGTTAAAAATAATTTATTAATAAATTATAAAATTATTAATACAATGAATTATTTAATATTAATTTTACATTGGTTACCATTAAATATCTTTTTTTTAGGGATGAATTTATTTATGTATAATTAGATTTAAATAGTTTAAAAGTAAAATTCTAATTTGTGGTGTTAGAGATATAAAAATATTTATTTTAAATTTAATTAAAATAATTAATGTATAATATATTTGTATTTTTAATTATTAAATAGTTTATTATATTTATAAATATTATTTTATTATATTTTGTAGGGTTATTTATATTTATTTTATCAATAATTTTTTTGTTTAATAAATTAAATTTAACTATTGAATTTATTATAATGAATTATAATTCTATACAATTAGAATTTTTAATTTATTTAGATTGGGTGAGTTTAATATTTTTAAGTTTAGTATTATTAATTTCAAGATTAGTTTTGATATATAGATTAATATATATAGAAGGAGATATAAATTTAAAACGATTTTTTATTTTAGTTTTAATGTTTGTTTTAAGAATGATTTTTTTAATTATTTGTCCTAATTTTATAGGTTTATTATTAGGATGGGATGGTTTAGGTTTAACATCATATTGTTTAATTATTTATTATCAAAATTGAAAATCATTTAATTCTGGAATAGTAACAGTTTTATTAAATCGTGTAGGAGATGTAAGAATTATAATAATTATTAGTTTATGCGTTACATTAGGTTCTTGAAATGGTTTATTTTATGAATTTAATTTTTATTTATTGTCAATATTATTGTTACTGAGAGCAATTACTAAAAGAGCTCAATTACCTTTTTCTGTTTGGTTGCCTTTGGCAATAGCAGCCCCAACTCCTGTATCTTCTTTAGTTCATTCATCAACTTTAGTGACTGCTGGGGTTTATTTATTAATTCGTTATAATTTTTATTTATTTTATAATAGAATTAATGATTTATTATTATTAATTTCAAGTATAACAATATTAATATCTGGATTAATAGCAAATTTTGAAAATGATTTAAAAAAAATTATTGCTTTATCTACTTTAAGACAATTAGGGTTAATAATAAGAATTTTAAGATTAGGAAAAATCGATTTAAGATATTTTCATTTAGTTATTCATGCTTTATTTAAATCTTTATTATTTTTATGTAGAGGAATTTTAATTCATCAAATATTAAATAATCAAGATATTCGTTTTATGGGGAATGTAATGGTATATTATCCATTTGTTAGTTTAATTTTTTTTATTTCTACATTATCATTATGTGGATTCCCCTTTTTTTCAGGATTTTATTCAAAAGATTTAATTATAGAAATTCTTTTAATGAGAAAAATAAATTTTTTAAGAATGTTAATATTATTTTTAGCTACTTTATTAACTGTATCTTATAGAGTTCGTTTATTAATAGTAGTTTTTTTAAATTTTAGTAATAAATTTAATAGATTTATTTTATTAAATGAGAACAATTTAATGAGAATTTCTATAATTTTGTTATATTTTAGATCTTTAATAATTGGATATTTTTTATTTAATTTATTTTCTTTAGAAATTATTATTTTAAATTTACAACAAAAAACTTTAGTTTTAAGTTTATGTTTAATTGGAGTATTTTTTGGTATTTTTATAAGTAAATTGAGTTTATTAAATTGATTATTAAATATTAAAATTTATTTAATAAGAATATGAGGTTCAAGATTATTTTATGAATTAATTAATTTTTATCCATTAAAGTATTCATTATTTATATATAAAATGCTAGATAAAGGTTTAATAGAATATATATTTTCATATGGGATTAAAAATTTTTTATTAAAAATATTTTTAAAATTTTTAGTAATAAATTTTTTTTTATATTTGAATTTATTTATAATATTTATTTTATTATTAATTTTATTGTTAATTATTTATTTAAATAGCTTAAAAAGAGTTTAATATTGAAGATATTAAGGTAATAATATTTTATTTTTAAATAGATTTATAAATTTTAATAATTAAATTAATTTTTTTATGAAAAAAAAATGTTTTTTTTAAACTATATAAATTCAAAGAAATAAAATGAAGTTTATTCATTAATCTTAAAGTTAGAAGCTTTAAATTAGTTATTTCAATTGGAAAATATAAATTCAATGAAATTATTAACAATAATTTACCTCTATTTTGGTTTCAATTAAATTCGTAACTAATATTAAAATTTATTAATATGGATTAATTAATTTAATCATAAGTTTAAGTCGAAATTAAATTAGAAAATGTTCTTTCATATTAAAGATATAATTTAAAGAAAATAAAATAATTTTTATTTGCAAAATAAATGTTATTAAAAATTTAACTAATACCCTAAATATTTAAATAAGGGTTTTTATTTGATTCAAATGATTGATTGTTCATTTCATTCATAAATTAATCCAATAATTAAACATAAATAAATAATTAATATTGATAGAGTTCAAAAATAAAAAGAATTTCTTTTTAAAATTGCTGGAATTAAAGGAATTAGAAGAATAATTTCAATATCAAAAATTAAAAAAATTAATGCAATTAAAAAAAATTGAATTGAAAATGGTAAACGAGAAGAGGTTAAAGGGTTAAATCCACATTCATATGGAGATGGCTTTTCTCGATCTTTATTAATTTTAATAGAAAATAAAATATTAATTAATATTAGTATAAAAGTTAAAAATAAAGGTATGAAAGATAAAATAATAATAATAATAATAATTTATATTAAAACGATTTTTTTAATTTAAAATTAATTTCAAAACGATTTATAAATAAAATTTTATTAATTAATACTTATATTATTAAATATTAATAATTTTTTTAATTGGAAGTTAAATGTAATTTTTATACTATATAAGTTATAAATTAAATTTAAAAGGATCATCAATAGATTCATGTATAAACAAATAGTCATACAATATCAACAAAATGTCAATATCAAATTGCTGCTTCATAACCAAAATGATGAATTTTAGAAAAATGGTTATTAATTATTCGAATTAAACAAACAAATAAAAAAATAGTTCCAATAATAACATGTATCCCATGAAATCCTGTAGTTAAAAAAAAAATTGATCCAAAAATTGAATCGGCAATAGTAAAAGATGTTTCAAAATATTCATGGATTTGGCATAATGTAAAAAATACACCTAAAATAATTGTTTGAATTAGGGTTTTAATTGATATAGAATGTTTATTATTTAATAAATTATGGTGTGATCAAGTAATTGTTATTCCTGAAGAAATTAAAATAATTGAATTTAATAAAGGAATTCTATAAGGATTTAATATAATAATATTTTTAGGTGGTCATAAATTTCCAATTTCAATATTTGGGGATAATGATGCATGAAAATATGTTCAAAATAGAGAAATAAAGAAAAAAATTTCAGAAATAATAAATAAAATTATTCCTATTTTTAAATTTTTTATTATATTATTTGTGTGTATACCTTGGTATGTTCCTTCACGTGTTACATCTCGTCATCATTGAAATAAAATTAAATTTGTATTTATTAAAGATAAAATTAATAAATAGATTTGAAATTGATAAAATATTTTAATGATTCTAATTAATAAAAATATTAAGTTTAAGGATAAAATTAAAGGTCATGGACTAATAGTTACTATATGGTATGGATGATTAGTTTTATGCATTAATAATTATAATTCATTATAATATAAAGATATTAATGTTATAAATACGTAAGATTGAATAATTGCTACTGCTATTTCTAAAATAAATAATAAAATTTGAGTAAAATATACTAGGAAAAGAAAATTTAATTTAATTAAGGGTCCACATGAACCTAATAAGCATAAAAGTAAATGTCCTGCAATTATGTTAGCCGAAAGTCGGATAGCTAATGTTAAAGGTCGAATAATTGTTCTAATTGTTTCGATTAAAACTATAAATGTTATTAAAGGAATAGGAGTATTTAAAGGAACTAAATGAGCTAAACATTTTATAGTAAAATTAAATCAATTAAAAATTATAATTCTTATTCATAATCTTAAAGATAAAGATAAAGTAATTGTTAAATGACTTGAAGGTGTAAAAATATAAGGGAATATTCCTAAAAAATTTATGATTAAAATTAAAAAAAATAATGATAGTAGATTTATTACACTAAATATTTTATTTTTTTTAAATATATTAAATTCTTTAAGAAGAAAGTTATTAATTAATATTCAAAATATTAAATTTTTAGATTTTTTGAATCAAAATTGTTTAGGAAAAATAATTATTGGAATTAAAAGTCTTAATCAATTTATAGAAAGATTCATAGATGTAGAGGGGTCAAAAATTGAAAATAGATTTGTCATTATTAAAATTAAAGTTTTCAAGTTAAATTGTTATTAAATTTATGATTTAATAAACGTTTTTTATTAAAATTTATTAAATAATTAAATTGAATTATAATTAATAAAAAAATTAATAAAGTAATAAAATAAAGGGTTAATCATTTTAAAGGTCTGATTTGTGGTATTAAAGCCATAAATTTTTATATTTATGATTATAAATAAAATTTATAGATTATTTTGACTTTTAGATAAAAATTTATATTAATATAAACTTATATTTAATATTTATAATTAATATTATTATTTATAATTTTATTAAAAATAATTAGATTTATTTAAATTAGAATATAGAATATATGTAATATATATATATATATATATATATAATTCATTAAGGATTAATTTTTATAATCATTTAAAGTTTAAGAGACTTTTACTTCAATAAAGTTTCTTAATGTTTAAGAAAAAAAAATTAAAAAATTTAATTTTTATAAATAAAAGCTTCATAACTAATATTAAAATTTATTAAATATTAAAAATTATTTACTAATTAAAATTTATTAAATCGTGTAATAATTAATTAAAAGTATAAAATTTACTAATTAAAATTTATAATTTTTAGTTGACATCTAAATGTTAATTTTTAACTAACTTTTATTTTAAAAAAAAATTAATTTATTAATTAATTAAAATTATTTGTTCATTTAATGAAATTTTTGATAGATGTAGATTCAATTATAATTGGTATAAATCTATGATTTATACCACAAATTTCAGAACATTGACCGAAAAATAGGCCTGGACGAATTATGAAAATAAATGCTTGATTTATTCGTCCAGGAACAGCATCAATTTTGATTCCTAGGGATGGGATTGTTCATGAATGAATTACATCTCTTGATGTTGTTAATAATCGAATAGGGGTGTTGAATGGTAAAATGATTCGATTATCAACATCTAATAATCGAAATTGAGATTTATTATTATTATTAAATGGAATTATATATGATTCAAAATTAATATTTTTAAAATCAGAAAGTTCATATGATCAGTATCATTGGTGACCAATAGATTTAACTGAAATTATTGGTGAAAAATATTCTTCTGTTATATATAAAATTTTTAAAGAGGGAATGGCAATTATAAATAAAATAATTATTGGGGCTAAAGTTCAAATTGTTTCAATTATATGTTCATTAATTAAAAATCGGTTAGTAATTTTATTAGTAATTAGAAATAAGAATATATAGAAAATTATTGTGGTAATTAAAATTAATATAAGTATTGAATAATCATGAAAAAAAATTAATTGAGTTATATTAGGTGTATTAGAATCTTGAATATAAAAATTTAATCAGGTTTGAATTTATAAAAAAAAATCTAATAAGATTTTTATATTTGATGTTTAAAATCAATGCACTAATTTGCTATTTTATAATTTGAAAGTAGATGGGATTTCACTGTAAGTATGAGGAGTTGGTGGGTAAGAATGGAATCATTCTATATTAGTTGCTATATAGAATTTAAATAAGATTGAACGTTGTTTTATAAATCTTTCTATAATGATAAATATAAATAAGATTATTGATAAAGTTGATAATAATGAACCTATTGAAGATAAAATATTTCATGATAAATATATATCGGGGTAATCTGAATATCGTCGAGGAAATCCTGCTAAACCTAGAAAATGATGAGGAAAAAAAGTTAAATTTACTCCAATAAATATAGAAGTAAATTGAATTTTTAATAATAATTTATTTAAAGATAAACCAAAAAACAAAGGGAATCAGTGGATAAATCCTGCAATAATAGCAAATACTGCTCCTATTGATAAAACATAGTGGAAATGACCAATTACATAATATGTATCATGAAGGATAATATCAAGAGATGAATTGGATAAAATGATTCCTGTTAATCCTCCTATGGTGAATAGAAAAATAAATCCTATACATCAAATTATAGCTGGTGAGAATGTTAATTTTGATCCATAAATTGTTGCTATTCAACTAAAAACTTTAATTCCTGTTGGGATAGCAATAATTATAGTTGCTGATGTAAAATATGCTCGTGTGTCAATATCTAATCCTACTGTAAATATATGATGTGCTCAAACAATGAATCCTAATATTCCGATAGAAACTATAGCGTAAATTATACCTAAAGATCCAAAAATTTCTTTTTTTCTAGTTTCATTAGTGATAATTTGTGAGATTAAACCAAATCCTGGTAAAATTAAAATATAAACTTCAGGATGCCCAAAAAATCAAAATAAGTGTTGAAATAGAATTGGGTCACCACCTCCTAAAGGGTCAAAAAATGATGTATTTAAATTTCGGTCAGTTAATAATATTGTAATTGCTCCGGCTAAAACAGGAAGTGATAATAATAATAAAATTGCAGTAATTAATACTGATCATGTAAATAGGGGTAAAAAATTTAATGAATAAGTTTTGATATGTATATTTAGAATAGTTACAATAAAATTAATTGCTCCTATAATTGAAGAAATTCCTGCGATATGTAATGAAAAAATTGCAAAATCAACTGATGAAGAATTATGACCTATATTTGAAGATAAAGGAGGATAAAGAGTTCATCCTGTTCCAACACCTCTTTCATTTAAATTACTTAAAATTAATATAAATAATGATGGAGGTAAAAGTCAGAATCTTATATTGTTTATTCGTGGGAATGCTATATCAGGGGCTCCTAATATTAAAGGAATTAATCAATTACCAAATCCTCCAATTATAAATGGTATAACTATAAAAAAAATTATAATTAATGCATGAGCTGTAATAATTGAGTTATAAATTTGATCATTATTAATTATAGAGTTTGGTGTTCCTAATTCTAGTCGAATAATTAATCTTAATGATGTTCCAATTATTCCTGCTCATAGACCAAAAATGAAATATAATGTTCCGATGTCTTTATGATTTGTTGAGTATAGTCATTTTGTCATTATTTAATTTTAATAGTTTATAATAAAATATTAAATTGCAAATTTAAAGAAAATAGTTTATTTTAAAATTTATAAAGTTAATTTTATATATTTAACTTTGAAGGTTAATAGATTATAAATTTATCTTAAAATTTTATTTTTAAAAAATTTTATTAATATAAATTTATAAATTAAAATTTAGATAATAATTGAAATTAAAAATAATATTGCTAAAGATATAAATATAAATATTAATAAATTAAAAAATAAATTTTTAATTTGTAAGTTAAATGATAATCAAAATTTAATTTTTAATATAAAAATTATTTTAATTTTAATTAAAATATTTATATAAAAAATTAGTGTGGAAATTGATAAAATTAATAAAGTTAAAATTATAAAATTATTAGAATTTATAATTATAACATTTAATGTTTTGATTTTGATTAAAAATGTTAAAAATGGGGGTAAAGATCTAATAAGTAAAAGATTGAAAATAATTGATGGTATTATTCATTTGGAATTTAAAAATAAAATATTATTTAATTTATTAAAATTATTAATTTTAAATTTATTAAAGAATAAACAAATAAAAATTATAGAAATTGAATATAAAAAAAAATATATAATAAATAAATATTTATCAATTATTATAATTAAAATTATTCATGCTGAATGGTTTATGGATGAATATGTAATAATTTTTTTTATATTAGTTTCATTAATTCTTAATAAAACGGAAATTAGTGATGAAAAAATGGTTGTGAGTAAAATTATATAAATAAATTTTAGATTAATTTGATTAAAATATAAATTTATTATTAAAAGAGGAATGATTTTTTGTGTTGTGGATATAAAGAAAATTAATGTTCAGTTTAAATGATTATTAATTAAGGGTATCCAAAAAAAAAAAGGGAATAAATTTAATTTTATGAAGAAAAAAAATATAATTATAAAATCTATAAAATTTTTATTAAAATTTTTATTTATAATTATTAATATAATTAAACTTAATCTTGAAATTGATTGGATAATTAAATAATTAATAGTAGTTTTTTTAAATTTATTAAAAATTCTTATTATAATAATTAATAATATTGTATTAATTTCTATGATTAATCATAATTGAATAAAATTTGATAAGAAAATTGATAAAAATGAAATTAAAATTATTAAATTTATTAGATGGAAAGTTTTATTTTTTAATAAATTATTTAAGTTAAATAAAATTAATTTTATTATATAAAATAAAATTATTTATATATTTAGGTTATGAGCCTACTAGCTTATTAATTTAGCTTATTTATAC